AATCTCTTCCTTTATCCAAGAACAGTAATCTCTAGTTTGCATGGTCCAATCATTGATCCTGAAAAGTTCTACAATAAAATTAGGTTGGTCACTGGTACAGTTCCCTATCCATGATTCTGCTATGTACTGAAATAATCTTACTGGAATATAGGAGGAATCCCCTGGATGGGTAGAAAGAATAAGAAAAGAATAAGTCAATTTTTGAATGTTTAGCTTTTGTACAAGATAACAAACTTTATAATTGGATCAGTGGATCATTTTTCAGTCATTCATTGAATGATAAATCACTACAAGTGACGGAGATACACGATTTAAATAACGGAAAATCCAATATTTCAAAATTGTATCTAGAATGACTGGAAAAGTGGAAACAAGACCGGATATAATTTGATCATTATGAGCAAATCCAAAATCTTTATAGACAGAACCAATCATTAGTTCCCAACCATGGGTCGAATGGAATCCTATACATAAATCAGTTAATAAAAGAATAGAAAAAGCTTTTATTGTGTCGCTTAAGTTATATAGGAATTCTTGAACCCAAGAGTTAAGAATAATAAGTTCTTGATTACCTAGAATAGAATAACCACTTAAAATAACGAAACAGATTATATTTGTCGAGAAGTGCAAAATCGTATGGATACGATCCTCGTTGTGCGTCTTGATCAATTGGATCGTTTCTTTGTAGATTCCGATACGAAGGTTTTGTAGACGTGTTTCCGGGTATTCCTTTATCATTTCATCCAAGAGTAACAGTTCCTCTAATTCTATGAATTTTTTTAGAATACCCTTTTCTTGAATATCATTCAAGAAAATTTCGGATTGCCTAGTATTCGACCAATTAGTAACCCAAGATTCCATATTTTTCTTAAATGAGAAAGAGATCCACCAGGGCAAAAAGACTATAGATGTAAGATATAGAAGGGGAATGAATGCTCTCTTTTTTGCCATTTTTCGTCTTTAATGAACTCAGCTTCACCTCATTCGTCAACTCTATATGATAAGAATATTTCTATCAAGCATAAGCTCTATTACAAGTCATAGAGCCTATAAATCTATTCTCACGTTTTTTTTATTTGCAATTCGGGAGTTAGTTCTTGAATTTAGAAAGAATACACAAATAGAATAAGAAAAAGAAAGAGTCTGCTTCTAATTCGAATGAAGAAAAAAGATATTGTTTCCAAGGATATCAATTGCTAAAATTCGAAGCAATTGCCCCTTTCGATGAATGCATGAAAGAGCACTTCAAGTAATGAATATTAGTCGGATTTCGAAACGAAAAAACGCCCTTTCTATCAAAATACAAAATATCAAATATTTCGAAAAAAAGAATTCTTGAATTCTTTCCGTTTTTTTTTAAGAAAGCATTCATTTTTCAGTTCATTTTTTTTTTTTTCAAAATACTTCAATTGGTACACGCAAGAAATAGGCCAATTCCGCCGCTTTTTGTTCAATTTCTCGTGGAGTCAAATTCTCATCAGTACGGGTCAAGGGAATGACACCCTGTCCTCTGATTTCCATATAAAGGACACGACGAGTATAAATACCCTCTTTAACTTCTATTCTGATGGACTGAATGTCTTTCATAAGGAATCGGAGAAAGATACGACGATTTTTTCCAGGAAATCCCCAACGAAAAATACACACTATTCCCTCTTTTCTATCGAATCGATCATAACCACTACCTACATTCCACGAAATTGTGCACCACAAATAGGAGCTAATAAAGAGACCAGCGATTCCATAGAAAGACATCACGATCCCTTGTGGAAAAAAAAGAATTTGCTGAGACGGAAATAAAGATAGCAAATTCCTACCAAGATAACTCGAAGTTCCAACCAATAAGAACCCTAATGAACCTAAAAAAAGTATAAAGGCCCAGCAGAAATTACTTGTTTTTCGAGACCCCGTTATAAGTTCTATCCATATACGTTCTGATCGCCAACCCATATTAGATCCAGTTGTATTTTTTTGGAATTGGGAAAATAACCCAACCAAATGAATTTGACTTTACTTTTCCTTGTTTGCGAAGTAACTCTCATCAACTAGCACTATTTTTATGTAAACCTTTAGGAGTAATTCATCGAATTGCTTCTAGATCTAAAAAAAATGGATGAGATTTGTCCCTACTGCTGCCCGTATCTAAAAGATCTTGTTTTTTTGAACATGGAGAAATAAAGAAGCCATTGCAATTGCCGGAAATACTAGGCCCACTAAAGGCACAAAAATAGAGGGTAAGTTGCTAAGAGTTGTCATAGAATGGGTACCTCGATTTAATATTTGTACCTGTTATTTTTTTAGTTTTTTTGTTATTGTTCTATTCATTTTTTTACCTGTTATTGTTATATTGTTATAAAGAGATTTTATAATCACTAGAATTCATATATACTTATACCAAGTATATTTTCATATAGAAATCTATATAGAATAGAATTCTATATAGAATTCTACTAAGTATATATAAATGAGTATATACAATAAATAAGAATAGAATTCTATAATTAATTAGAATTATTAATATTGAATATTAATAATTAAGTAGATGTAGATTAAGTAGAAAATAGAAAAAAGAAATTTGAATCAAAAGAATATTAATTCAATTCAAATTAATATTAATAAAAAAAATAAAAAAAATTTAATAATTTAAAGCTCTACTTGATTTTGATTTAATTTTGAGTCAAAGGAAAGAAAGCATGGAGCTGAAATAACTCACTAAGAACGCCCTTTAAAGGATTACGCGGTACGATTGAATCAAATAAGCCCTTATGGAATAAATATTCAGCCGCTTGTGAACCTTCAGGTACTGTTTTATTCAATGTTTGCTCAATTACTCTTTTACCCGCAAATGCAATGTAAGCATTGGGTTCGGCAATAATGATATCCCCCAACATACCAAAACTAGCTGTCACCCCACCAGTAGTAGGAGATGTAAGGATCGAGACATAGAATAACTTTTTATTTGCTTGATAATCATATAAAGCGGAAGATATTTTAGCCATTTGCATCAAGCTCAAACTTCCTTCTTGCATACGTGCTCCTCCAGAAGCACATACTAGAATAAGAGGTAAAAATTGATTGGTAGCATATTCGATCAAACGGGTGATTTTCTCACCTACTACGGATCCCATACTACCTCCCATAAACTGAAAATCCATAACCCCAATTGCTACGGGAATACCATTTAGTTGACCTGTGCCTGTTTGAACAGCCTCAGTTAATCCTGTCTTTCTTTGATAAGAACCAATACGATCTTTATAAGGTTCCTCTTCCGAATGAAATTCAATGGGATCCCCAGAAACCATGTCTTCATCCATCGGATTCCAAGTACCTGGATCAATCAAAAGTTCGATTCTATCTGAACTGCTCATTTGCAAATGATATCCACAGTGTTCACAAATATTCATTTTTGATTTCAAAAGTTTCTTATAATTTAATCCATAACAATTTTCGCATTGAATCCACAAATGTCTGTATTTTTTAGTTTCCTCTAGATCATTAGAACTCTCTCTTCTAGTTAAATCACCATCACTCGTAGCATTCGTGCGAGTTATTATACTGGAATTCCCTCTTTCACTACTATTTCTGCCTTTACCACAAATGTAACTATAAATATAACTGTCATTGTATTTGTCACTATCACCTAAAATGTAACTATCAATACAGATTTGAGAACGAAGATAACTGTCTATGCAATTATTAATGTGATTATTCCAACTATATTTAGTATCATACATGTAATGATCATAGTCGGGATCGTCACTCTTAGATACATTATTCAGATAGCTGAAATTCTTATAACTATAAAAAAGATTTTCTAGTTCACTTAGAAAAGAATGATCATTATCAATCTCAAAAATTTGATTTTCAATATCAAAATATATGGAATAACTGTCCCTATTACTATCCCTAACTAAAAAAGTGTCATCAGATATGAGATTCCGAATGTTCCCAACGCCGACTAAATAATCAACATTACTGTAACTAGAATTGTCACTATCACTCCAACTCTGAATGTTTTTATCCATATCAGTTAGAATTGGGTCTTCACTTACACTGGTATTTTCAATAGGACCAAAACTATCCATTGATTTACTTAGCCCACACCTGTATTCTAACTCCCTATTAAACAACATCGAATTGAACAACCTTTTTTCCATAGAGCTTTCTTTCTTGCCTCTATTTACATGAAAATACACTAGATGAATAGTCATTCGATGAAAAATCTTTTGAATATCTCATTTCCTATCACAATAAGCATATAAATCCAATCACTAGGATTATTAACTAATAATAATAACGAGTGAGTGGGTATTAAAAGAAAACGATTCTTTTTCTTGAGAACCCAGAGTATCGTTTCACTATGTATGTCACTATATGTACTGGAACTCTTTTCTATTTCAATTCTATTATTATAGAATTGAAATAGAATTGAAAAAAAATATTCCAAAAATTATATAAATTCTGATTAATTCTTATTAAAGAATTGAAATTTAAATAAAATATTAAATAATTTATTTAGTAGTTTACCCCCTGTTGTGTCAAATTCACATCGAAAAACGAAATAGTTGTTATCTCCTATGAATCTGAAGAACCTTTTTCGTAAAATCTCGTCTACTTAAATACTAATAAGTTTCTATTCCAACACGAAACGAAAAGAAGGGGCAATATACAGGATGGGTAACAAAAGTTGTGATATTTACTCGACCCATGATCCGAAACTACGAGATAGAAAAGAATACACCAATCCTAAAGATCCATAGGATTAATTATGCATCCAACTTAACAATAGAAACGTTTAAGTTGTTTCGTCTTATATTTTGTATTTAAGATCTTGTATATCTAGATAAATAGTTATCTATAAAATAAAGAATCTAAAATCAAAATAAATAAAGAATAAATAAAGCTAATAAATAGAAAATCATTAAATATTATTAAATAATTAATAAGATTATTAGAATCTAAAACTAAATAAATCTAATCAAAAATATATACACTAAAAG